GACGCAGTATTCATACTGGAAATTACAATCAAGGATTGCTCTATCAATCCCCCTCTACTTCAGAGAGACCTTCTGAAACATTTTTCAAATACAGAAGTTCAGTATCTTCTCACGAATTAGTGAATTAGGCAGGGTCTTTTTGTGCAGAAGAAGAAAGAGCAGGTCAATCTTCATAAAATTCATCGTAAATGTGAAATACTCATAAAAATGTAGGAGAGATCAAAAAGATGCAGGGTCGTTCATCTGCTTGTTTAGTCAAGCATGAACTAGTTCATAGATCTTTGGGCTTCGATTACCAAGGAATAGAGACTTTAGAAATAAAGCCCGGAGATTGGTACTCCATTGCTGTCATTTCATATGTATATGGTTACAATTATCTACGTTCCCAGTGTGCCTATGATGTAGTGCCGGGTGGATTGTTAGCTAGTGTGTATCATCTTACGAAAGTAGAGTGTAGTATGGATCAACCCGAAGAGGTATGCATAAAAGTATTTGCCCCGAGGAGGAATCCTAAAATCCCGTCTGTTTTCTGGATTTGGAAAAGTGCTGATTTTCAAGAACGGGAATCTTATGATATGTTGGGAATCTCTTATGAGAACCATCCACGCCTGAAACGTATCTTGATGCCTGAAAGTTGGATAGGCTGGCCCTTACGTAAGGATTATATTGCCCCCAATTTCTATGAAATACAAGATGCTTATTGAATGATAAGAAACTTATCTTCACTTCTACTACTCCAGATATTCAAGGAGTCTTTTTACGTTCTGTTCTAAATGAAACAGAGTAACCGGATTCTAATTCGTATTATGAATGGGCTAATCTAATAAAGGAAAGGGGCTTCATTGATATTTCCCAATTTGGAAGATATCTATTTCGGATGAGTAGAGCCAATAGGATGAATCAAAAAAAGAAAAAAAGAGTTCTGCACCATGAACTTTGTACCGCGCACATCACTTAGATGGGTCCTGGAAAGTCGCGTAGAAGGGAGTGAAGAAATAGAATATGAAAGAAAATATGAAATTCGGAAATGAAAAGAATCGGATTTTCTTTGTACTGTATCTGAAATGAATCCTGTCTATTTCTATCCTTCAACTCCTCTCTCTAGACTAGACTTTTGGGTTTTTCATCCCCAACTAACTTCGGATATGTATGAAGTATTAACGTTCTTTTTGAGCGGGAGGAGGTACAGTATAAACAAACAAAAAAGAAGAGGTAATAGAATTTCATTCTTTTCTTTACCTTACTTACCCATATATTCCTTACCCATTTCAAATAAAAAAAGAGAATATCTATTTATATACCTAGATGGATAAGTATGTATCGTTGTCCAGACGATTAAGAAATATGGATCGGGATCCATATCGATTCGTTTGGATGAATCTCCTTTTGATACATTAACCACGTGTCAGGAACCAGATTTGAACTGGTGACACGAGGATTTTCAGTCCTCTGCTCTACCAGCTGAGCTATCCCGACCATTCTCGATGCATCATCCTCCTAGAGGACTTGGGTCTATGTCAATTAAAGACACTCAAAAAACATTACAAAATCTTACCTAGGTCCTGGAATTTCTTGTACCTTAAAAAAGGAGACTTTGTATAAGAGTAATGATATTACTGTGAATGATTCAATAGTGGAGATTCTTTGCCCAGCCTATTCATTATCTGTTCATTTGCACGTATGTACGTACATCATATCTATCACAAAACTTGTGATAAAAGAAGAGAGAAACATTTCTGGTCGGACCCATTTGTGAAAGAGTAGAGTGAATGAGAAACATAACGAATTTTGAAGAACTGACAAAAAAGAGAGATAAATGGTTGGGGGGGAAAATGGGCCTTTTATTGGGGATAGAGGGACTTGAACCCTCACGATTTTTAAAGTCGACGGATTTTCCTCTTACTATAAATTTCATTGTTGTCTGTATTGACATGTAGAATGGGACTCTATCTTTATTCTCGTCCGATTAATCAGTTATTCTAAAGATCTATTAGACTCGGGAATGAATGATTTGATCTCTGAATATTCGATTCTTCCTTCAACTTGGAATCAAATCACAATCCTTCTATTCTGAAATTTTTCATATAAAAAAAGACTGATTCGAGTCGTGATTAATCGTTTGATGTTTCAGTATGTATACGTACGTATACAAGGTCATCCTTTCTGTCGTTTGGATAGAAGGAAAGAATTCCCCTACCAATGCAGTCAACTCTATTTGTTAGAACAGCTTCCATTGAGTCTCTGCACCTATCCTTTTTCTGTTTTTGATTCTCCCTTTCTGAACCTTGTTTTCTGAACACAGGATTTGGCTCAGGATTGCCCATTTTTAATTCCAGGGTTTCTCTGAATTTGGAAGTTCTCACTTGGTAGGTTTCCATACCAAGGCTCAATCCAATCAAGTCCGTAGCGTCTACCAATTCCGCCATATCCCCGCCGAGAAATCATTGTGATCTCCCCTCTTTCATTTATGTTGGAACCATTGAATTCATTAGATACTGATTTCTATATCAAATTAGTGTCTGTTTCTATTTCTTACCCATCTTCTTTCATCTCTATCGGGGAACCTGGTCCAATCAGAAATGATTCTATCATTGATGTATCCGCAATTCAATATGGATGGATATATCCCACATATACATGTCTCTCTCCCTCTCATTTTTCCTGCTCGATTTGGAATACTGGAACGGTCGATATTGATTCTTCTTTTTTTTCTTCGTTCTATCTCCCCTCTTTCCGAATGAAATCGTGGGAAGATCTCATTATGATCCGGATTGTATCTTATCCTTTCCTTAGGACCGATTCGCTCTAATTCGAATAGAATTAGAATATAGAATCCGCTATAACTAATTCTAACTAATATAGTTAGAGTCTAATATTTGATTTTGCATTTTGAATTCAATTCAAAAGGAAAGAAATTCGAAATCAAATCAAAGAAAAGAAATAGAAATTTCTAATACTAATATTAGTATATAGATATTATCTTTCATCCATTCTTAAATAGATATTTTATATCTATTCTTAACTATATATTAACTATATAAGATATAGAAACTATATAAGAAGCTTCTTATAATATTAATTAACCATATTGGATTTCATAGAATTCTATAAAATTCATATGAATTGAAATAGCCAATTCATATGAATTGACTATTCATAATCTTATAGTTAATAGTAGTTAAGTCACTAGTAGTTTAGTTAATACTTAATGATGATTATTAAGAATTAATGAATAATTAATGATAGTAAGGGTCCCGGTAGTTTACCGAATTCCTATGCACTGTTTCTGTTATGCGAGCCCGCTTAGCTCAGAGGTTAGAGCATCGCATTTGTAATGCGATGGTCATCGGTTCGACTCCGATAGCCGGCTTTTCTCTATTTGTCCGATTTTTTCCATGATTGATAGCGTTTCCTTGATCTCAAGGAATATTGAAAATACTCCTACCTTTTTTCTTTTACAAGATCACCGATCTATTATGTCGCGGGAACTTCCAACTATGAATAAAAAACGGATTGGGGCAGTTAAATCTCTACAGAACAAATCAAGAAAAGGATCTTTAACTTCCTCCTTAAATGTATATATATGTATATATATATATACATATATACAAAGCAATCCAGATATTGATCCAATTCATCTCATTCTTCTTTGTAGTATTTCAATTCAGTAGATTTATCTTCGTTTATCGTTTAGTTCAGCCTGAATCTAGGTTTATTTTATAAAATAAAATTTCAATAAAAAAAAAAAAAAAAAAAAGAAAATAAGGAGTCTTTATGTCTCGTTACCGAGGACCTCGTTTCAAAAAAATACGCCGTCTGGGGGCTTTACCGGGACTAACTAGTAAAAGACCTAGACCCGGAAGTCATCTTAGAAGAAAGAAATCACGTTTCAGGAAAAAATCTCAATATTGTATTCGTCTACAAGAAAAACAAAAATTGCGTTTTCATTATGGTCTGACAGAGCGACAATTACTTAGATATGTTCATATCGCTGGAAAAACTAAAGGGTCAACGGGTCGGGTTTTACTACAACTACTTGAGATGCGTTTGGATAACATCCTTTTTCGGTTGGGTATGGCTTCGACCATTCCTGGGGCCAGGCAATTAGTTAACCATAGACATATTTTAGTTAATGGTCGTATAGTAGATATCCCGAGTTATCGCTGCAAACCCCGAGATATTATTACTACGAGGGATGAACAAAGATCCAGAGCTCTGATTCAAAATCATATTGATTCATCCCCCCGCAAGAAATTGGCAAAACATTTGACTTTTCACTCATCCCAATATAAAGGATTAGTAAATCGAATAATAGATAGGAAATGGGTCGGTTTGAAAATCAAAGAGTTACTAGTCGTAGAATATTATTCCCGTCAGACCTAAACCTAACTAAAATAACAAAGCTTCGGACAATTTTGTCCCCCCCTTTTTCGCAAAAGTCAAGTAAAAGGGGGGTTTCATCCGGATTTTTCTCCCATTCACATATCACAAATGGGTCGGTAGTGAGATTTTCATCTCTTTCTACTCTTTCTGGTCGGTATTGGTATTTCCGTACCGCAGTAATTAGTTAGGAAGAATCTCTATCAAATAAGGGTCTTACTCTTGGAATAATGGTATCAATAATTGTTCTTTGATTTAATACATTGCGGTTGGTAACCCTGGTGAATTAGGTGAAGGTACGGAAAGAGAGGGATTCGAACCCTCGGTAAACAAAAGTCTACATAGCAGTTCCAATGCTACGCCTTGAACCACTCGGCCATCTCTCCTACAGAATCTTAGGACTCTTGCCCAGAAACCGAGTGAATATCGAGTCATTCATATTACTCCAATACAGGTACGACCGATTAATGAAATTCTCAATAGAAAACTTTTCTTCAAAGCAAAGAAAGATCTTCGAAGACTCGAGGGATAAAAAAACTTATCGAATTCTCAGAATCTGTAGGAAAAATTCCTTGATTCCTCAACTTCGACAAATATAGTAGTAATAAAGGGTATACTACTCAATTGGAATGAAATCCAATAGGATTCAAATATTTCCTATCTATCCCTGTCCAAAAGGGACAATTTGAGTGGAAGGTCCACATCTTTTTTTTTGAATTAGTCTGTTTTTATGTGATTTCGTACTGTACAATTCCTTTGTTTGTGGAATCATTTTCCCTCGAAGGGTAATGAGAAGAATTCTCGAATGGATTGTTAACTATGCCTAGATCTCGGATAAATGGAAATTTTTTTGATAAAACCTCTTCAATTGTAGCCAATATCTTATTACGAATAATTCCGACAACTTCAAGAGAAAGGGAGGCATTTACCTATTACAGAGATGGTGCGATTTGATTTTTTCTTTATTTACCGATCTCAGTCTTATGAGAAAGAGACATGATTCGGGATACAAAGAAAAAAGATTCTTGAAAGAAACCTACGCTTGATGAAGGTGAAGTTAGTTTGGAGATAGAACAATTCCTTCTGTCGTGTATCCCCGATTGATGCAGCCTCAGATGCTTCAATTGTCGATTCTAGTATTGAGCGAAAGGTTACACCTATAGGTTTTGTATTGCAGGTCAATACTATTACACTAGTACCAATAGGCCGCATAGGGGAAGAAACACTACACCTAGGAATCAACAACACGAAAACTTTGTTATAAATTACCCCCTTTCCTTATCGGGATCGGGACTGAGAAGAATGGTTGGGACAACAAACACCCATCTCGTTCGCACTTTGGATACCCGTATAACCATCGAAGATCGTTGAAGTGACTAATTCCTGGAAATAGAATAGAGGGCGTTGAGGACAAAGAAATTGTTGGAGTTACCATTTCGACCTAGCAACAACACCCTTGGTGTTAAGAAAAGACAAACCTCTTGCAGTAAGGCTAGCTAGAGATTTCTTGTAAAAAGACCAGCCCCTTTCAGTTCATAATAAGAGTATTTCAATCTTTTTTGATTCCATAGACAATTCTCCCCTTATTACTATGCACAGAAGGGAGGAGCCGTATGAGATGAAAATCTCGCGTACGGTTCTGGAACGGAGATTCTTTGAATAGAATGAACTGAACGACCGTAACGGATGTCGGCTCAATCCGAAGGAAATTATGCGGAAGCTTTACAAAATTATTATGAAGCTACGCGACCAGAAATTGATCCCTATGATCGAAGTTATATACTCTATAACATAGGACTTATCCACACAAGCAACGGAGAACATACGAAGGCTTTGGAATATTATTTCCGGGCACTCGAACGAAACCCATTCTTACCACAAGCTTTTAATAATATGGCCGTGATCTGTCATTACGTGCGACTATCTCCACTATAGAAAGAAGGAAAGAAAGATCAAATCTTCTAGTAAATACTAGAAACAAAACGGGCTTTCTACATATGCATTGTCAAAAGCAACGATTTTTATCAGCTGTAGCAAAGAAAGAGACTTCATACGAGCCGAAATAGGAAGAAATAAGTACGGCCTATATACTAGATTCTATGGATAAAGGATCTAATTGATAGAGGAAGCACCGTAAAGATCAATTAGCGAAGTTTTGAGGCCGATACAATAAGAACTGCTTATGCTTACTTAATGTCATGAGATAAAAGTTAGGAATCCACTTATGTAATAGAGTCGATCTACTAAGGTATTGAGCAGCGGTGTGGCATCAGATCCCAAAGACAGTAAGTCCTTTCTTTCTTCTGGAGGAAAGAAAGTCCTTTTCAAAGATTCTATATGAATTTCTATATGAAGCCGAGATAGTTACCTTTCAGAAAATTCTAACGATAGGAGGGGATACCTATGTTCTTCTGAAGGTGGGAGAAAAGAGAAAACTGATTATTGATCAATGTTCAAGTTTGAAACTCATGTAATTAACCTTTCTGGTTAACCCGAGAAAAGGGGATAGATTGACATTTCCTGTCAATCATTTAGATATGGTAGATTAAAATGGGACACCAAAAGAATTGACTGCTGAGCCGTATGAGGTAGGAAACTCTCAAGTACGGTTCTAAGGGAAGGAATGGACCTTCCTATTCCGACCGGGGAGAACAGGCCATTCGACAAGGAGATTCTGAAATTGCGGAGGCTTGGTCCGATCAAGCTGCTGAATATTGGAAACAGGCTATAGCGCTTACTCCAGGGAATTATATTGAAGCACATAATTGGTTGAAGATCACAAGGCGGTTCGAATAAGAACACTCTCTTTTTGAATTCATTAGAATATTGGATCCATCAATCAAATAAAATAGATCGTTCCTCTGGGAAGAGCCAATCAAGGAATTTCATTATATCCCTTCTAAACATCGTTTACCTCATCTGGTACCTCATCCTTATAGGTATAAATGATACGGATACAGTACAGAATAAATTCCGTTCATAAAGAAAGCTAATCTAATAAAAGAGAACCTCGAACGACTAAATAGAGATAAGATATTAGGGTGGCTCTTATTAATTATTAATGACTAATGAATGATCCTTTGATTTGGAATAGAGCTCCATGTAAGATATGAAGTAGAT